TAGAACAGGCATAATCGCTTGAACGGCTAGAAGTGGGCCGACTATCTTCCAACAATATAAATATAAAATCTATATATAATATAATGGATATTCGGCCTTTAATGATATAGTCTAGTTCTAGACTCAAGCTAGCAAAAAACAAGACTGAGGTCGATAGGGGCATTACTGTTAATGTTAATTTAATTTAGAAGGTGCTTTCTGAAGTATTAACCATTGGCTAGCGCTCATCTCCTGCTCTGTTTCCAGCCTTTTATTTCATATATCATTCCCGTATGCCATACCTCTTATTTTATTTAATCTTGCTATACGTCCAAGCCTTCTCCCATCGGTAGTTGGAAGCAGAACTGAGACTGGATGTAACTGAAGGAAAGAAAGGGGATATAGGTACCATAGGAGGGCACGGTTAAGCAGGTAAGCGAAGGCTCTCTCTCTCGCTCTGTGGTCTTGTGTAAAGCCCATTATTATTGATCTTCATTCTAAGTGAGCAAGCAGGTCGAAAGCAGTTGAGGTGATAGCAATAGTAAGCAGGGAAGCAGAAGCAAGAAGTCTTGAACTCTTGTGTAATAAAGCTTCTCGGTCGCATTTCATTGGTCTCTAAGGCAAAGTCTCGCTAAATCGTTCATCGATCTTTTCTTCTTTCTTCAACCGGTCATATCTGATCTGTAGCTGGTAGCGACATGAGGAAAAGGTCCGGAATGGTCTATTTTATTTTCTAAATCGCGAGTTTAAGGGGTCGGATGGGTCAAGTACGGCCTATAAAAACATGCGATAATCGGCTTTTTTAGTAGCATCTGTCCTTCCCGGCCTGCTGTCGTCAACGGTCCACTTCCTTGAATGAGAGTAGGTCTTCCCCATCCACGAATACGGGTTCCCTTTTTTTATTCAAGATAGCTTTTATTCAATTAGGGCGAATACCTTGTAACCGAATTTTTTTCTTGAAAGATATGCCGGTCGAGCTGTCTTGTAACGGTCTCTAGGGTCTTCGGTCGAATTGGTTTTCTTTCCTGTAGTAATTCATCTGATGAGTTCATCGCGAAATTAGAGTTTAAGCATCGGCATCGGGTTTCTGAAAGCTATCCTTCTGTAGGGATCTCCGATCGCCTTGTATAACTATCATAGCTTATGGCAGGAAGGATGGATGAGCTCACTATTGATATAATAAAAGGGGATGGAGGTGAAGTCTGAGCCTCGGATGAGGGGGGAGAATATAGACACTGGGAAAGGAATCATGGGAGTCCGCCCCAAGATTGGAATGAGGGGAAGGAATGGAAAGATAAATGGATGGGGAATCCCCCTATGTGCTGAGAATAAGAGGAGCCAACAAACTGAAAGATACCCGCATGGGAGCCTCAAGCCTATGTAATAGTATCAACCCTTAGAAGATAGTTTAGCATCACCCTACCGATGAGTCTGGAGGAAAGACTGGTGAATCAGGCAACCCCTCTACCTTGAATTCATAACTCGCAAAATGAATTGCATCGACATCTTTGCCCGTGGTCGAATGCCCCTTTCCCACGCCACCAATCGACGAATGCTGAGGAAGGAGTGAATCAACTAATGCAACCAACCACAATACAATACACCACCCGAGCAACTACCCAACACCCGAAAAGGCGGAATAATACCAGGAAGTGACCAAGCAACTCCAAGTGAATAACCCAACCACGACTATCTAACCAACTACCGATGAACTAATCAACAACCGAACGAGACTGAATCCAAGCGAGTAAATGAACGAGTCAGGGGTTTGTAAAGAGCAAAGGACTATAAAAAACACTACCCGGAATAGGAGTCTTGGCTTATGAGTTTGAGCTGGAAGACGAGTCGAAGAAGTCAAAAGAGCAGGAAGAGGCATAATAGCCATCAACCGGAAGCAGTGCAAAAATAGGAGGAGAGCTTGTCTCAGCAAGTGATTGGGATTGCCGACGAGGAAAGAAAGAGTTGCCTGACCGCGAGGAAGGCCCTAGACGAGTGATTGGTCGAACATTGGAAATTTGAATACTTCCCCGTATTTTTTATTAAAACTTCTTCTTACCTTATTCTTGACCACTATTAGCACAGCTTCGAAAATCGTTATCTTTTATTCGCCTATACCTATATGTGAAAAATGAATCCAAAATCTAATTGAGAACTCGATCGAAGGGAAGGCTTGAGTTCAGAGACGAAGATAAGGCTTGGTGGCTTGCGAGGGCTAACAAGCGAACGAACAAGAGCTCCTACTCGTGTTCCTGCTCCAGCTCCTATATCAGAAGCTACATATGCTCTGACAAGACGCTTTCTATTCTCTACTGCTTTCCTTTTATTATTCCTACTGCTACTCTTAGTCCTCCCATTAACTACAGCCAAGACTCCGCCTCTATCTCCTATGCCCCGTTCTTTTGTCATTTTGAATCGTTGCGTTGATTGCTTGTGGTGATTGCGGTTCCTTTGTTTGTGTTGTGTTATACCGCTTTCCTTTCCTTCAGGTGTGCTGGCAGGCAAGGGAGGACGAGGACTGGAG